ATCTTTTAAAAGATATTTTGAATGAGTTATTTCACCTACATGTTTTCTTTCCTTCGAATCAAAATTCAATCAAGTAGAGCCTTAATCAAAAACAAAATTGGATTTGTGATCAACCAGTAGTTATTCATTTAGTTTAAAGGAATCAAATTCAAAATCCATTCTTTGGATTTTGAATTTGATAACATAAGATTTCATTGTAGAAAGAATCATGTGGATTATTCTTTTTTTTTTACAGATATTACTAATTAGTAATTAGGAAATCTCTACGAAACAACATAAAAGAGTGAATTCTTTTTTCTTTTTATTTGTAAGAAAATCTTTATTCCAGTTAATTAAATGAAAATTATAAGACAAGAAAAATCAAAAATATTAATAGAATAAATTAATAAATAAAAAAGTGGATTATCATACATATATTTCATGTCGAAAGATGAAAAATTATGTTCTACATTCCTTTTCCATATATATATACTCATCTATATATAGAATTCTAGATTCATTCTTATTATTAGAGAATTCAAATAATTATACTCATGTAGATATACTTATTATAATTATAGAATTCTTCTAATTCTAAGAAATTTGAATAATTATATATATATATATATATGAATATATGCATTATAATAATTCGAAGATATTTTTCTAACAATAAATAACAGATAAAATTATTAATATAATTAGGATAAATAACATAACAATAATAATAAATAACAGGTACAAATATTAAGTCTATTAAATCGAGGTATCCATTCTATGACAACTTTCAACAACTTACCCTCTATTTTTGTGCCTTTAGTGGGCTTAGTTTTTCCGGCAATTGCAATGGCTTCTTTATCTCTTCATGTTCAAAAAAACAAGATTTTTTATTTTTAAATACGATGGTGCCAAATCTTGTATATATATATATATTTTTAAGAATGCGACTTCTACCATAACACAGATATTTATATTTATCTAGTAGGATAGAGTATAACATATAGCTTACTTTTTCCATAAACGATTATACATGACATCTGAGTAAATGAATTATAAATCTTTGAAAAAAAAGAATTGAATAAATGGGAATCGGAGCGAATATCTGAGATATAGATATAAAGTAAATATATCTATATATAAGTATCTATAGGAAATTATATGTCAGTTGATCTTATTATTTTAGATCTAAACAATTCGATGAATTACTCTTAAAGGTTCACATCAGAATAATACTAGTTGATGAGAGTTACTTCGAAAATCAACAAAAGTAAAGTAAAATTTATTTCGGTTATTTTTTTTTTATTCTTCCAATTCCAATAAAATGCAATTAGATCTAGTATGAGTTGGCGATCAGAACATATATGGATAGAATTTTTAAGGGGATCTCGAAAAACAAGCAATTTCTGCTGGGCCTTTATCCTTTTTTTAGGTTCATTAGGGTTTTTATTGGTTGGAACTTCCAGTTATCTTGGTAGAGATTTGATATCTTTATTTCCGTCTCAGCAAATCATTTTTTTTCCACAGGGGATCGTGATGTCTTTCTATGGGATTGCAGGTCTCTTTATTAGTTCTTATCTATGGTGCACAATTTCGTGGAATGTAGGTAGCGGTTATGATCGATTCGATAGAAAAGAAGGACTAGCGTCTATTTTTCGTTGGGGATTTCCTGGAAAAAATCGTCGCATTTTCCTCCGATTCCTTCTGAAAGACATTCAATCCATCAGAATCGAAGTGAAAGAGGGTATTTATGCACATCGTGTCCTTTATATAGAAATCAGAGGCCAGGGGGCCATTCCCTTGACTCGTAATGAGAAGAATTTGACCCCACAAGAAATTGAACAAAAAGCTGCAGAATTGGCCTATTTCTTGCGTGTACCAATTGAAGTATTTTGAAAAATGAAGCGAAGAATGACTACTTTCGTATTCTTAGTTTTTAACACGAGGGAAAAACCGATAAATTCTTTTTTTTTTTGAAATATTTTCTATTTTGATCGAATAAAAAGGGACTTCTTTCACCTGTAAATCCTAATCCTGAAGTGGTTTTTTCGTGCATTCATCGAAATCGGGCAATTGCTTCAAATTTGAGTAATTGCTATATTTTGAAACAATAGATATTTTTTTTCTTGATTCGAATTTAAAAAGTGGATTCTTTGTTTTTCTATTTTTGTATTGTTTCGAAATTTAAGGACTAACCACTCAAGCACAAATAAAAAACAGAGAATAGATTGATAATAGAATCAATATGACTTGTAATAGAACTTATGTTTGATATGAATATTCAATATTGTATCAAGTTGATGAATGAAGTAAGTTCATTAAAAAAAAAGAAAAGACGAAAAAATGGCAAAAACGAAAGCATTCATTCCCCTTCTATATCTTGCATCTATAGTATTTTTGCCCTGGTGGATCTCTCTTTCATTTAAAAAAAGCCTAGAAGCTTGGGTTACTAATTGGTGGAATACTGGGCAATCTGAAATTTTCTTGAATCATATTCAAGAAAAAAATATTTTTAAAAAAGTTCTAGAATTAGAGAGACTATTCCTCTTGGACGAAATGATAAAAGAATACCCAGAAACACATCTACAAAAGCTTCCTATGGAAATTTACAAAGAAACAATCCAATTGATCAAGATACACAATCATGATCGTATCCATATGATTTTGTACTTCTCGACAAATATAATCTCTTTTGTTATTCTAAGTGCTTATTCTATTCTAGGTAATGAACAACTTTTTCTTCTTAACTCTTGGGTTCAAGAGTTCCTATATAACTTAAGTGATACAATCAAAGCTTTTTCTATTCTTTTATTAACTGATTTATGTATAGGCTTCCATTCGCCCCATGGTTGGGAACTAATGATTGGATCTGTTTACAAAGATTTTGGATTTGCTCATAATGATCAAATTATATCCGGTCTTGTTTCCACTTTTCCAGTCATTCTAGATACAATTTTAAAATATTGGATCTTCCGTTATTTAAATCGTGTATCTCCGTCACTTGTAGTGATTTATCATTCAATAAATGACTAAAAAATGATCCACTGATCCCATGTTCAGGTTTGTTACTTTGTACATAAGTAAAACATTAATAATTTTACTTATTTCTTCTACCCATCCAGGAGAATTCTTCCTAGATTCGAGTAAAATTATTTCAGTAAATAGCAGAATCAGGGATAGGGAACTATACTAGCAACCTACCTAATTTTATTGTAGAAATTTTCGGGATCAATGATTGGACCATGCAAACTAGAAATACCTTTTCTTGGATAAAGGCAGAGATTACTCGATCCATTTTCCTATCGCTCATGATATATATAATAACTGGGGCACCTGTTTCAAATGCATATCCCATTTTTGCACAGCAGGGTTATGAAAATCCACGAGAAGCGACCGGCCGTATTGTCTGTGCCAACTGCCATTTAGCTAATAAGCCCGTGGATATTGAGGTTCCACAAGCTGTACTTCCGGATAGTGTATTTGAAGCAGTTGTTCGAATTCCTTATGATAAGCAATTGAAACAAGTTCTTGGGAATGGTAAAAAAGGAGCTTTGAATGTGGGGGCTGTTCTTATTTTACCTGAGGGGTTTGAATTAGCCCCCCCAGATCGTATTTCGCCCGAGATTAAAGAAAAGATAGGCAATCTATCTTTTCAGAACTATCGTCCCACTAAAAAAAATATTCTTGTAATAGGTCCTGTTCCTGGTCAGAAATATAGTGAAATCACCTTTCCTATTCTTTCTCCGGACCCTGCTACTAAGAAAGATGTTTACTTCTTAAAATATCCCATATATGTAGGTGGGAACAGAGGAAGGGGCCAGATTTATCCCGACGGGAGTAAGAGTAATAATAATGTTTATAATGCTACAGTAGCGGGTATAATAAGCAAAATAATACGAAAAGAAAAGGGAGGATATGAAATAACCCTAGTGGATGCATTGGATGGGCGTCAAGTGGTGGATATTATCCCTCCAGGACCAGAACTTCTTATTTCAGAGGGCGAATCTATCAAACTTGATCAACCATTAACGAGCAATCCTAATGTGGGTGGATTTGGTCAGAGGGAGGCGGAAATAGTACTTCAAGATCCATTACGTGTCCAAGGCCTTTTGTTCTTTTTTGCATCTATTATTTTAGCACAAATCTTTTTGGTTCTTAAAAAGAAACAATTTGAAAAGGTTCAATTGTCCGAAATGAATTTCTAGATCGGTGGATTTCTCAACATCAAGTTCGTAAAAAGAACCAAATTCTTGTTAGAAATTCATTCTATAATTATGTATGACCAAAAAAAAGTATGAAAAGCTTTTTTTTTACTTGTTTTTTTCTTATTCTTTTTATACCGGATTTCGGGAATTACTTGTATCGCATTACTAGTCATAATATTTCTTGTATATTGTGAAGATTACTATTTTACCTTGCAAATAGGAGGGGTATAATTATGTCACTCGTGTCAGATTGAAATGTCATCGAGTGTATCAATTTCTATTCTAATAGAAAAAAAATACTATTAGATATGAAAAATAAGATAAGTAAAGGGAGACTGTAGAATAGAAAAAATGATAGACCAAAGGAATCTAAAGGAGTCTAGAAAGAATTATTTGTCTTCCTAGTCTTCGACACAAGAAAATGTATTTTCTTGTGTCGAAATAATACTTCATTATTCTTGATCCCATTCGTCAAAGATTCCTATTCTTAGTTTCCATTTTTCGCGGTTTATCAGAACTCCTTTTTTGAGATTTATTACATTACATAAGTAGTGAACAAAAAAAAATCAAGGTAAATTTCTTAAGAAAATCCAACTTTTTAAATGAACTTATAAAAAAAATGGAAACTTTGATTCTATATTTAAATTCAAAGAAATAGAGTAAAGAAAGTTAAGTTCTATTAGTATAGTAAGAAAGAAATGAAATAATGTTGTAGTTTTTTGAAACATTGGAAAAAAGTGATCCATTTTCTTATTTGTACCAAAAAAATCTTCTAATTAGTAAGAGCTCGATGGGACCTACCCCCTCTTTTTTTTTCTG